AATATATTCAGAGAATGCCAGTCCTTCTCATATCTGATCCATAGATCTCTCTTTTTATTAGAATACTTTAATCTTATCATCTTTCTTATTTTGACAGGATCTTTCATATTATGACAATGCCTGCCTTATGAAGACAGAACAGAATGAATAAAGAAAAATTCTTACGAAAATAAGGGGTCTTTTGCTTTTTTGTTTGAAATGATGAGCAAATAGGAAAGCACTCCCTCATAGAAATAGAAAATGGGAGCAATCCCCATTGCGTATTGATACTTATCGGGTATAGAATAGACCTGCTTCTCTTTGTTCCTACGAACCAAACTCTTCTATTATTACTAAAAGAATGGAACAAACAGTAATCTTTCTCCCAAAGAATTCACGGTAAAAAAAGAGGAGGTCCATTTTTCCAATGCAATAAAGTTCCTATACTATAGTGCCTATTTTCCATTGATATAAGGGGGTATTTCCATGGGTTTGCCTTGGTATCGTGTTCATACTGTTGTATTGAATGATCCTGGCCGTTTGCTTTCTGTCCATATAATGCATACGGCTCTGGTTGCTGGTTGGGCCGGTTCGATGGCTTTATATGAATTGGCAGTTTTTGACCCATCTGACCCTGTTCTTGATCCAATGTGGAGGCAAGGTATGTTCGTTATACCTTTCATGACTCGTTTAGGAATAACCAATTCGTGGGGTGGTTGGAGTATCACAGGAGGGACTATCACAAACCCGGGTATTTGGAGTTACGAAGGCGTGGCCGGTGCACATATTGTGTTTTCTGGCTTGTGCTTTTTGGCAGCTATCTGGCATTGGGTGTATTGGGATCTAGAAATCTTTTCTGATGAACGTACAGGAAAACCCTCTTTGGATTTGCCTAAGATCTTCGGAATTCATTTATTTCTCTCAGGAGTGGCTTGTTTTGGTTTTGGTGCATTTCATGTAACAGGATTGTATGGTCCTGGGGTCTGGGTGTCCGATCCTTACGGATTAACCGGAAGGGTACAATTCGTAAATCCAGCTTGGGGTGTGGGCGGGTTTGATCCTTTTGTTCCGGGAGGAATAGCTTCTCATCATATTGCAGCGGGTACATTGGGCATATTGGCGGGTCTATTCCATCTTAGCGTACGCCCACCCCAGCGTTTATACAAAGGATTACGTATGGGCAACATTGAAACCGTCCTTTCGAGTAGTATTGCTGCTGTCTTTTTTGCAGCTTTTGTTGTTGCTGGAACTATGTGGTATGGTTCAGCAACTACCCCAATCGAATTGTTTGGACCCACTCGTTATCAATGGGATCAGGGATACTTTCAGCAAGAAATATATCGAAGAGTTGGTGCAGGACTGGCGGAAAATCAAAGTTTATCAGAAGCTTGGGCTAAAATTCCTGAAAAATTGGCCTTTTATGATTATATTGGTAATAATCCGGCAAAGGGGGGATTATTCAGAGCGGGCTCAATGGACAATGGGGATGGAATAGCTGTTGGGTGGTTAGGACACCCTATCTTTCGAGATAAAGAAGGGTACGAACTTTTTGTACGTCGTATGCCCACTTTTTTTGAAACATTTCCAGTCGTTTTGGTCGACGGAGACGGAATTGTTAGAGCCGATGTTCCTTTTAGAAGGGCAGAATCCAAGTATAGTGTTGAACAGGTAGGTGTAACTGTTGAGTTTTATGGCGGTGAACTCAATGGAGTCATTTATAGTGATCCCGCTACTGTGAAAAAATATGCTAGGCGCGCTCAATTAGGTGAAATTTTTGAGTTAGATCGTGCTGCTTTGAAATCCGACGGCGTTTTTCGTAGCAGCCCAAGGGGTTGGTTTACTTTTGGACATGCTTCGTTTGCTCTTCTCTTCTTCTTCGGACACATTTGGCATGGTGCTAGAACCTTGTTCAGAGACGTTTTTGCTGGTATTGATCCAGATTTGGATGCTCAAGTAGAATTTGGGGCATTCCAAAAACTTGGCGATCCAACCACAAAAAGACAGGCAGTCTGATACAACACAACATTGTTCCATTCTTTTTTTCTTTATATTTTTTTCTTTTATGATTTCGCCCAAAGTTAGGAGAGTGATGGAGAAATAGAGTAAAGTAGGAGAGTTGTGGAGAAAGGGGGGTTAGAAAAGTAGTAAAGTTAGAGTAGTGGAGAAATTTGGATTGGAATCGCTGCCCTTTCCAGGTCTGTACTCTTTCTTTATCCGGGATCCCGACTAAATAGGTAGGGAAGCTATAATTGGAAACCACGATCGAATTTATGGAAGCATTGGTTTATACATTCCTCTTAGTCTCGACTCTAGGGATCATTTTTTTTGCGATCTTTTTTCGAGAACCGCCCAAGGTTCCAACTAAAAAATGAACTGATTTTTCATTCTTCTAAAATGCAAGTAATGAGCCTCCTAATAATATATCAGGGAGGCCCCTCAACTAGTCCCCGTGTTCCTCGAATGGATCTCTTAGTTGTTGAGAAGGTTGCCCAAAAGCAGTATATAAGGCATACCCAGTAAAACTTACAAGTAATCCAGATATAGAGATAGCGACTAGGGTTGCTGTTTCCATTATTAGAGAATTTCAAAACCATAACGGATCTCTGATAAGATCATTTATTTACAACGGAATGGTATACAAAGTCAACAGATCTCAATGAATACAAAACATATATGGCTACACAAAGCGTTGAGGATAGTTCTCGATCCGGTCCAAGACGAACTAATGTAGGGAGTTTATTGAAACCCTTGAATTCGGAATATGGTAAAGTAGCTCCGGGATGGGGAACTACCCCTTTGATGGGTGTCGCAATGGCTCTATTTGCAATTTTCCTATCCATCCTTTTGGAGATTTACAATTCCTCCGTTTTACTGGACGAAATTTCGATGAATTAGAGTCATAAAAATCGCAAAGTCCTAGTTGTTCAATACTTTCAATCCACACAATACAAAGTGAAGCATTTAGTTTTAGAATTTGAAACCTAGTCTATTCGGTCAGTTCGATCGCGGAATTTGTTTCTTTCTGTATTCTCGGAATATGAGTGTGTGACTTGTTATAATTGATCCTATTGATAGTATACAGAGAACAGGTCTGTCATCTTGAGATAGGTGCTTTTACCTCGTCGGGTAGTCATTCTAGTATCCGGAGCACGGAATATATGAAGATCGCAAAGTATTATAACTATGATTCATACTTAGTATTCAGACCTCGCAACCGGACTCAAAAGGATTAATGAAAAGTTAACAATTGAAAGATTTAGCCTCTTTGAAATTCCCGTTTACACTTCTTTTTTTTGATCAAAGGGAAAGGGGCAAAGTCAGTTTATTTTTTTTTTTTTTTAGTCATTATATCCATTCAGTGACTCATTGACTAAGTGATGATCCGACGGTTCTTACTCATGGAATCCCTGGGTTTAGGTTGAATTGCAGTGCAGGGTTTGTGAAATCATCGCGGTTCTAGTATGAGTCTAAGGTTTCGATCGATTCATAGGGTCTTAACAAGAGAATTCCTATATACTAGAAAAAAGAATTAAGAAAACAAGAGAAAGGACACATTAATACAAAAACAAAAAAGAAAAATTATACACAAATAAAACAAAAAATGAAAATAAAAAAACACAAAGAAATAGGTAAAGAGAAGATTCAAGAGGCTCCTAACGATCAACATAAAGATGGGCTGGGCAAGCCAACTTGATTTTTTGGCATTATAACCCCAAGAAGCAAGAAGAGCTTTTGGATTTTTATTCTTTCCTATCTTCAGAAAAGATTGAATCAGAGGGTTTGTAAGTTTCAAACTTTCTATTCCATATCCGTTTCAACCAATACAGTATTGGGGTTTTTTTGTTTGAGCTGTACGAGATGAAATTCTCATATACAGTTCTCGGAGGGGGGGGTCCCTAGCTTCGGGTTACCTATCTCAATAAAGTCTATGATTGGTTCGAAGAACGCCTCGAGATTCAGGCGATTGCGGACGATATAACTAGTAAGTACGTCCCCCCTCATGTCAATATATTTTATTGTCTAGGGGGAATTACCCTTACTTGTTTTTTAGTACAAGTAGCTACCGGATTTGCTATGACGTTTTACTACCGCCCTACTGTTACGGAGGCTTTTTCTTCTGTGCAATACATAATGACCGAAGCCAACTTTGGGTGGTTAATCCGATCAGTCCACCGATGGTCAGCAAGTATGATGGTTCTAATGATGATCTTGCACGTATTTCGTGTCTATCTTACCGGTGGTTTTAAGAAACCCCGCGAATTGACTTGGGTTACAGGTGTGGTTCTGGCTGTATTGACTGCATCCTTTGGTGTAACTGGTTATTCTTTACCTCGGGACCAAATTGGTTATTGGGCAGTCAAAATTGTAACAGGCGTACCGGACGCTATTCCTGTAATAGGATCGCCTTTGGTAGAGTTATTGCGCGGAAGTGCTAGTGTGGGACAATCTACTTTGACTCGTTTTTATAGTTTACACACTTTTGTATTACCCCTTCTTACCGCTGTATTTATGTTAATGCATTTCTTAATGATACGCAAGCAAGGGATTTCTGGTCCTTTATAAAAAAAAGAGATCATAGACATTGGTAATCCAATCATTTTTTTTCACTTGGGGGGGCGAAAGCGAAACAAGAGTATTTCATTGCTACAATACAAATATGGATTATTGAAAAGAATAAGACATGTATTTGGACATTTCTCTTCAACTTTACACCATTGCATTACTTATTTGATACGAATAGTTGAAGTGAAGTCTCTAAAAAAAAAATGGATTATGGGAGTGTGTGACTTGAACTATTGATTGGGCCATGCGGATATATGCTTTTATCCGCCGCATTGGAATTCGAAATGGAATGAATGTGTCTTTGTGCCACCCACCATGTACATGTAAGCCTCATAGAGAGAATAGGTAATAGGTGGGTTCGCTGAAAGAAAGGAGAATCTTTTCTATGATTAGACCCGATCATGCCGTGCATGACATGAAAAGGCTCCATAAAATCCAGTAGAATAAGTTATGTGGTA